ACAGATATACAGAAAGAAGCTTTCTCTTATATAGAGAAATTGACAATAGATATCTAGATCTAATTAATAATAGATCTTAGACGTACATCAAAATGAAATAGTACTCGAATTTTCTATTTTTTCTCTACACCCATTTGTATGCATTTCGATCAATCCAAAAGAATTGCAAGCCCAACTGCTTTAATTCCTGATTTTTTAGATCTCTTCTTATGCTTATGGATATGGATCCGGGAGCCCTACGAAAGAATTAATGTAGTAATAATCGTACGGGCATATACTAATAGACGATCTAATATACCATATAAATACCATATCATATATTATCTAAATATAAGAATATTAGATATTATCTAATAAGAAATAGAATAAGAAAAGAAAAATATTTAAAATATTTAATAGAAGATTAAATAGAAAATAGAAATCTAACACTAATCTAATACTACTAATATATCTAATAAATAATTAGATAGAATAAATAATAGATAGATAAACTAAAGCAAGTCAAGTTTTTTTTTAGCTTTCTTTCGCAAAATGATCACAATTGATACAAGTAGATTTTTAAGTAAAGTACTAAATTAGTAATATTCCTAGCTCTAAAGCCCACTCCTTCCCCATACTACAAGTGAAAGAGAAAATGTAAACACTACCATTAAAGCAGCCCAAGCGAGACTTACTATATCCATGTGAATGATGTCTCCTATTTAAGGAATTATTCCATTATTGATTCATAATCATAGTGGAATCAATGGTGCAGAGTCAAAATAGGATTCTTACTTACAGCTCTTTATGAAACAATTTCATGAAATTTCATGAATCCACTCATAAAAATTTCCTAGATTTCTTATTCAATAGAATTCCATTGAAATAGAAAGAATTGGAAAAAAAAAAGAAGAGCCATTCAACCATAGTGAGTCTGGATACAAAGTTTCTTCAGTTCTTTCCACAATTATGAAATGAATTTACCATCAGCCTATCCAATCTAATTTGATCGCAGACAGAGGTAGTAGACACTACCTCAATATTAAGGAAGTTCTAGTGTAAAATAATTAGGGAGTCTTTATAGTCTTTTTTAGAATCCTTTCTTAAATCTTAAGAGCCAAAATGGAGTGTCTCTTAGGAACCTTTGGATACCAAGATTTCCGACTTCTTACTTTCATAGTTCTGATGCCCAGAATGAATTCTCACTATTTCTTTTATTTGATTCAATTCAGAATAGCCCAAACCAATCATTAATAAGATTGGGTTGCTTCAGATTTATTGGTACCTGTTTGAGCCACACTCAGAACCCAGATTTTGAGAAAAAAAGATGACAGTCTTTTTTTTTTTATAGGCCCTTACGGGTTCTCAAAATCAAGTATCGACAGACCTAGCCCTTGCCTATGGGCAAGGATTCGTCAAGTTCGATCAACAGGATTCATAAATTCCAAGTATTTTTTTGTTGATCAGGCGACACCCAGATTCGAACTGGGGATAAAGGATTTGCAGTCCCCCGCCTTACCACTTGGCCATGCCGCCAAATTCCATCCAAAATGGATAAAGAAATTATGTATAGATGTATAGATATTCTTATTCTTATACTTATATTCTATTTATAGAATTTCTAGAATTCTCTTTCTATTCCTCTCCTCATTTTGTTTTGATTTGAATTTTTTACTTTCTTAATTTCTTTTTGGATCTTGAATCCCATTGGACTTATCCTTTTCCAAAAAAGAATTCCTCTTTTTTATTGGATCCTGTTTCTATTCTTTATCTTCGATTGATTTTATCTCAAAAAACGCGTGGCTTAAAAACTTACCTTCTCTTTTCACTTTTCTATAGATCTATCGAATCTATAGAAAAGTGAAAAGATTCCCGGCCCCGGTCACAGACTGTAAAATGCAGGGCAATTTAGAATAATTCACTCTTTACTTCATTAACTATTTACTTATTTCTTTTCTTTTTTACTCTTACTTACTTTTATTACTTTGAATTAGCGAACAGTTCTTAATTTTGTATCTCCATTTTTATTATCTTAATGGATGCAAAATCCAATTGATTTACGACTAATCATTATCAATTAGAATTATAAGAAAATATATGTGTATATGTAAACCCCAGAACAGTTTCAACTCCAGAACAGAAATTTTTATACGTAGATAAGATATCGAGCCCGGGTCTATTTCTTATACACATATCCTATTCCTAATATAGGCTTGAATATTTCATTGAAATTGAATATTGAATAGAAGATAGACATTATGATAGAGTGCGACCGAACCTATGTTGCACCAAGTTCAATTATGATAAAAGATGTGATATACGGATAGCTATATCGGCATGTACTTCCTAAAGATTACTCCTATGACTATATACGTACGCAATTCCATTGTATTTTATTTATTTTAGAAATTCTACTACCAAACACAAAAAAAGATTTGCGAATTTATTTTTGAACATTGAATTGTGTGTGCTAAAAAAAGAGAAACTCTATGCTGTTTTCTTCTGTTTTTATCTTATTCATAGATGAAATCCTGAATTCATTGATTTTTTCTTTTTTTGTACCCTGATCGTAATATCATAATAAAAGAATTAGGTATAAAATGGATCAATTTTGATATCCGATAAAAGATTCCATCAGCCTAAGTGACAGAATTTTTCCCGAATGCTTTATCAATTTCCATTTCTTTCTATTTGTACCTGGCTCAAGCTCAAATTCGAACTTGCATCGAAAATGCCCTCCATTTCTCTGTCTTGCTTCCGTTCATATGTATGATATATATGGATGGAGTTGACTAAATTTTTATGTGATTCAGTAAACAGAATATCCATTCCATCATTGCTAGATCAATCGGTAGGGTTCGATGAATAGTGAGCCAAGCCAATAATGGGATTTTTTCAATAAAGAGGAAACTTCAGATTAAGATGCTACAGAATGGAAATGAGGGAATATCCACAATACCTGGATTTAGTCAGATACAATTTGAGGGATTTTGTAGGTTCATTAATAAGGGCTTGACGGAAGAATTTCATAAGTTTCAAAAAATTGAAGATAGAGATCAAGAAATTGAATTTAAATTATTTGTGGAAACATATCAATTGGTAGAGCCCTTTATAAAAGAAAGAGATGCTGTGTATGAATCACTCACATATTCTTCTGAATTATATGTACCCGCGGTCTTAATTTGGAAAACCGGTAGAAATATGCAAGAACAAACCGTTTTTATTGGAAACATCCCTATAATGAATTCTTTTGGAACCTCTATAGTAAATGGAATATACCGAATTGTGATCAACCAAATATTGCAAAGTCCCGGTATTTACTACCGTTCAGAATTGGAACATAACGGAATTTCTGTCTATACCAGTACTATAATATCGGATTGGGGGGGAAGGTCGGAATTAGAAATTGATAGAAAAGCAAGGATATGGGCCCGTGTAAGTAGAAAACAAAAAATATCTATTCTAGTTCTATCATCAGCTATGGGTTCGAATATAAGAGAAATTCTAGATAATGTTTGTTACCCTGAAATTTTCTTGTCTTTCCCGAATGATAAAGAGAAAAAAAAGATTGGGTCAAAAGAAAATGCTATTTTGGAGTTTTATCAACAATTTGCCTGTGTAGGGGGAGATCCGGTATTTTCTGAGTCCTTATGCAAGGAATTACAAAAGAAATTTTTTCAACAAAGATGTGAATTAGGAAAGATTGGTCGACGAAATATGAACCGGAGACTGAATCTTGATATACCCCAAAACAATACATTTTTGTTACCACGAGATCTATTGGCTGCTGTGGATCATTTGATTGGAATGAAATTGGGAATGGGTACACTTGACGATATGAATCACTTGAAAAATAAACGTATTCGTTCTGTAGCAGATCTATTACAGGATCAATTTGGATTGGCTCTTGTTCGTTTAGAAAATACGGTTCGAGGAACTATATGTGGAGCAATCAGGCATAAATTGATACCGACTCCTCAAAATTTGGTAAATTCAACTTCATTAACAACTACTTATGAATCGTTTTTTGGCCTACACCCTTTATCTCAAGTTTTGGATCAAACTAATCCGTTGACACAAATTGTTCATGGGCGAAAATGGAGTTATTTGGGCCCTGGAGGATTGACGGGGCGAACTGCTAGTTTTCGGATACGAGATATCCACCCGAGTCACTATGGACGTATTTGTCCTATTGACACGTCCGAAGGAATAAATGTTGGACTTATTGGATCATTAGCTATTCATGTGAAGGTTGGTTATTGGGGATCTATAGAGAGTCCGTTTTATGAATTATCTGATAGATCAAAAAAAGAGGCACAGATGGTTTATTTATCACCAAATAGAGATGAATATTATATGGTAGCAGCAGGAAATTCTTTGGCCTTGAATCGGGGTATTCAAGAACAACAGGTTGTTCCAGCTCGATATCGTCAAGAATTCCTGACTATTGCATGGGAAGAGATTCATCTTAGAAGCATTTTTCCCTTGCAATATTTTTCTATTGGAGCTTCCCTCATTCCTTTTATCGAGCATAATGATGCGAATCGAGCTTTAATGAGTTCTAATATGCAGCGCCAAGCAGTTCCCCTTTCTCGGTCCGAGAAGTGCATTGTTGGAACTGGGTTGGAAGGCCAAACGGCTCTAGATTCGGGGATTTCAGCTATAGCCGAACGTAAGGGAAAAATCATTTATACTGATACTCAAAAGATCATTTTCTCAAGTAATGGGGATACTCTAAGTATCCCATTAGTTATGTATCAACGTTCTAACAAAAATACTTGTATGCATCAAAAAACTCAGGTTCAGCAGGGTAAATACATTAAAAAGGGACAAATTCTAGCGGGCGGTGCGGCTACAGCTGGTGGGGAACTCGCTTTAGGAAAAAATGTATTAGTAGCTTATATGCCATGGGAAGGTTACAATTTTGAAGACGCAGTACTAATTAGCGAACGTTTGGTCTATGAAGATATTTATACTTCTTTTCACATCCGAAAATATGAAATTAAGACTCATGTAACAAGTCAAGGTCCTGAAAGAATCACTAAGGAGATTCCGCATTTAGAGGCTCGTTTACTCCGAAATTTAGACAAAAATGGAATTGTGATGCTTGGATCTTGGGTAGAAACAGGTGATATCTTAGTAGGTAAATTAACACCTCAGACAGCGAGCGAATCGTCATATGCCCCGGAGGATAGATTATTACGAGCTATACTTGGCATTCAGGTATCCACTTCAAAAGAAACTTCTCTAAGACTACCTATAGGGGGAAGGGGTCGAGTTATTGATGTGAGATGGATCCATAGAAAGGGGGTTTCCAATTATAATCCAGAAAGGATTCGTGTATATATTTCACAGAAACGTGAAATCAAAGTAGGTGACAAAGTAGCTGGAAGGCATGGGAATAAGGGTATAATTTCTAAGATTTTGTCTAGACAAGATATGCCCTATTTACAAGATGGAACGCCCGTTGATATGGTATTCAACCCATTAGGAGTCCCCTCACGAATGAATGTGGGACAGATATTTGAATGTTCGCTCGGGTTAGCGGGGGATCTGCTAAAGAAACATTATAGAATAGGGCCCTTTGATGAGAGATATGAGCAAGAGGCCTCAAGAAAACTAGTGTTTTCTGAATTATATGAAGCCAGTAAGCAAACAAAAAATCCATGGGTATTTGAACCCGAATATCCGGGAAAAAGCAGAATATTTGATGGAAGAACAGGAGATCTTTTTGAACAACCTGTTCTAATAGGAAAGTCTTATATCCTAAAATTAATTCATCAAGTTGATGATAAAATCCATGGACGTTCCAGTGGGCATTACGCACTTGTTACACAACAACCCCTTCGAGGGAGGGCCAAACAAGGGGGACAAAGAGTAGGAGAAATGGAAGTTTGGGCTCTAGAGGGATTTGGTGTTGCTCATATTTTACAAGAGATGCTTACTTATAAATCTGATCATATTAGAGCTCGTCAAGAAGTACTTGGTGCTACGATTATTGGAGCAACAGTACCTAAACCAGAGGGTGCTCCAGAATCTTTTCGATTGCTCGTTCGAGAACTACGATCTTTGTCCCTGGAACTGAATCATTTCCTTGTATCTGAAAAGAACTTCCAGATGAATAGGAAGGAAGCTTGATCTCAATGAATCAGAATTTCTATTCTATGATCGACCAGTATAAACATCAACAACTTCGAATTGGACTAGTTTCCCCTCAACAAATCAGGGCTTGGGCAAAAAAAATTCTACCCAATGGAGAGATAGTTGGAGAGGTGACAAAACCCTATACTTTTCATTATAAAACTAATAAACCGGAGAAAGATGGATTGTTTTGTGAAAGAATTTCTGGACCCATAAAAAGTGGGATTTGTGCTTGTGGAAATTACCGAGGGATTGGAGCTGAAAAAGAAGACCCGAAATATTGTGAAGAATGCGGGGTGGAATTTGTTGATTCTCGGATACGAAGGTACCAAATGGGATACATCAAACTGACATGCCCAGTGACTCATGTGTGGTATTTGAAACGTCTTCCTAGTTATATTGCGAATCTTTTAGATAAGCCCCTTAGGGAATTAGAGGGCCTAGTATATTGCGATGTGTGATTTGATCGAAATTTTCATTTGACAGATTTGGACTGATAAACTGTCATCCCATTTAATCTGATTGGGATGCCCCCGGCTCTGACATGTATCTTGGGAGGAGGAACATGAAGCTCAGAATTATGGGTGCATTCAAGACTTAAAAATGGAAGAAAAGGGGAATTGATCCATGGTCGATTCCGTAACAGATAATATAGGAATATTTAGTTATACCTCGTGAAAAAAGACTTTTTGTGAAATTAGACATTTCTTTGAGAAAGAAATTCTGTTCAGGCAAGCGCAAGTGAATATGACATGGTTACGGGAGCTTATCTATCGCATATATGCTTCAAGGGATATCATGGCACATAACCATCGAGGTGAGTAGAGACCTAAAAAAGATCGAATGTAACAATACAATATATAGACAAAGAAATCCTTTACGAGTCCCAAAATATTCCTTTCAGGGAATTCATAATTTGGGGGGAAGTAGACTACTCAAGAACTTCACATTTCCTTTTTTTCGTAAACATAAAGAAACATAAAAGAAAGTAAAAAAGGTTAGAGTGAAAATCAAAAATAAAATAAGATAAGAATGAATCAATGAAAGGTTGGTCCTTACTGGGAACTTGAGTAAAGAGTAGCTTTTTGTAGGGTTTTCTCGAACAAAGTTTAAAAAGAAGAACCCCTTTCTTTATTTGGTGTAACTACTTGAGCCGGATGAGAGGAAACCTTCACGTCCGATTGTGAGGGGGGGAATCCAATACTATAGGAACCTATCTCAATTTTTCTTTTGCTAGGTCCATAGCTAAAAAACCTACTTTCTTACGATTACGAGGTTCATTCGAATATGAAATCCAATCCTGGAAATACAGCATCCCACTCTTTTTTACTACTCAAGGTTTCGAGACATTTCGAAACCGAGAAATCTCTACGGGAGCAG